TATCGAATTTGAATATCAGAATAGTGGATAGAGTCATGATTCAATGGGTCAGGTCCACTTACTTTTTCTTTTGTTGATTTCTAATCTTTACAATGGATTTGATTGGAATAGTGGAAAATAGGAATATTTGGCAATTCAAGAAACGACTTATCATTATTCATTCTCATTATTCATTATAATAGAATAAACAAATCTTCAACTTTATAACTACTATACTCTAATTGAATTAGAATAAGTTATTATTCTAATTCAATTAGACAGTTGGTTACTTTTTTTTTATTACAAATATCAACAATATCTCTATTCTCCGATCAAATATGAATACTAAGACTGGAGTTTTATGAAAAAATAGAAAGCCCCTTATCGGATTTGAACCGATGACTTACGCCTTACCATGGCGTTACTCTACCGCTGAGTTAAAAGGGCGTCAATTCTTGAATGAATCATTATGCGGATAAGATATATCTATGTACATATATTATATATATAAGTACATGCAATAGACTCATAGTAGCTAGTGGCCCATTCGGGAACGAGAAATTGGATTTCTCTAGCGAGTATAGGGTAAGAATGGTTTATTGATATTGAATTTGATAAATATCAATGCAATGAATTATTTCAAGACTGACTCGAATTACTTTTCTTTTATTGAATTGATCCCTATCAGAACGAAATTCACTTGATTGATACATGTACCTACCAATTCGACATAGATCCAAGATATTTCATCGAATCATGTGATGAAGAGATTCTACTTGTCCCCTGAAGCAAATTCTTAAAGAAAAAACAATTTTCGATAACTTGCCTCAGATTTCTCGTTTGTTAATTTCCTGGCTTAGTGTGAGATAGGCATATCTCATCTTAACAACGAGTGAATCAATGAATGAAAGTGGAAGAAATGGAGTTTCACCTTTTTTCTGGCGGACAAATCATTCCCTGAAAGGATCCTATCCTTCGTATTATTTTCTAGTTATATAGAAAAATTTATCTATAGAAATTTTTTATTATTTATTATATTTATTTAACTATTAATATTTAATATAGAATATTTAATAGAGTACTATCTAATAGAGTAATATCGATTTATAGATTTATATAATAGATTTATATAATATAATAGATTTATTAATAGAGTTATATATAGAATGGCGCTTAGAATGAATGATTCATGAATAGAAATGACGAATCAAAAAATTCTATGGAATCATGAAAGACAGAAAGATCCGTCGGATCTAGTCATACCATTACATTATATTGACAATTAAAAAAAACTGTTCATACTATGAGCATAGTATGATGGCGGTCGGGTAAGCATGCATGCCCCCATCGTCTAGTGGTTTAGGACATCTCTCTTTCAAGGAGGCAGCGGGGATTCGACTTCCCCTGGGGGTAGGGTACTACGAAAGGAAGTTGATCATGGATTATCAATAAGCCTAGAATTGATTCTTCCTGGGTCGATGCCCGAGCGGTTAATGGGGACGGACTGTAAATTCGTTGGCAATATGTCTACGCTGGTTCAAATCCAGCTCGGCCCAATAATTCGCTGATCCACCATGAAATGATATAACTCATTTGTTTTCCAGAAATTCCTGATAAGGAGGAATAAAAAAAAAGAAAACTTTATGATATATCCCTACTTCTATTTATTTGTGCTCTATTTATTTTTATTTGTATTTGTTCCCACAAATGCGGATCTTGCTAATGATCTAGATTCATATCAGGATCTGTAAGTATAAAGTCTAAGGAAAAGAGGAAAGACAAAAAAAACACTCTTTTTGTTCATTGAAAGATTGATTATCAATTGATTTGATAATAACGAAAGGATTAATCCATGCCGCTTTCACTAAAGTGCGTATCCGTGTGGATATCAATATATCATTCGCGTCTATGTTACAACACGGCGATTCTAAATAGAAATGGTTTGAATGAAATCATAAGAATATGTATGCTATACACCTTATTTCCCTGGGATTGTAGTTCAATTGGTCAGAGCACCGCCCTGTCAAGGCGGAAGCTGCGGGTTCGAGCCCCGTCAGTCCCGACGGATCCAATAAACACTCAATTCATCTCTCCATTTTCTGTGAAAAAGAGGACAAGGAGCAGAATTTCATTCCCAATGGAAATCCTTATTTCTTTTTTTTTTTTTTGCTTTTTCGTTTCGCATTTCTCATCAAACAAATCCGGTAATTTCCATTACTTCAACTAGTACCGATTGGTGGGAGAGATACATATGTGGATTAGTACAATTATTGGTAGCATCATATTCAGAATTCCAAGAGATACCGTACTGGGTCGGACTTTTTCGATTGTTCCCGATCCGTATAATGGAATAGAATACCCTATGTTTCCTGGAAGCACATACACAAATAGAATTCATTTCTTGTACGCTACAAAATGAATTTAACATAGTTACCCTGATAGAATACTTTTCAGATTAAACCTATCTCTTTTTCTGGTTCCGATTGTGTGTAATCTCAGTTACTAATTTGAATTTGAAACAATTTATCTCATTCAAATTGCACACTGAACTTTTGATATATGCGTCCCAGTCCTAATCCAAGGAAAGAGGATATTAATAAAAGAAAGATCAAATAAGGATCCCACCCAAGGGAATGAATCATTTTTTTTCCTTTCTAACCCATCGAAAAAAGAACAAATTCTAAAATAGTGAATTTGATGGAATATTAGATCTTTTAGACTGGGACTCATCTTTATCACACTTCTTTGTCTTCCAAGAAAATTAGATCATTCAAAAAACGGAGTTTCGAACTTAACTCAGTCTTTTTTTCCATTTTACTTCTATTGTTTGTTTGGGTTTGTAACCAATGGAAGTGGAAAAACGGTCAGATGATACTTCATCAGATGATTGTACAAGGAAGGTGGTAGGTTATAGAAAAGAAAGAAAGAATGGAAAAGAATGATAAATAAAGGAATTCTTGATTAGATTAAATCAGGAATCCATTTTTGGATTCGGTATGGATAAAAGATCTTCCTATGTTATACTATTCAATTCTCGACGATGAATCGATTTGATAGCTCAGATATTGTTATTCATGATATTGATCTGATTCAATATCATCGAGATATAATTCATCTCATTGAATTTACAGGTGAAAGATTTCTCATCTCTATGGGATTAAATCCCGAGTTATTGCGAAGTAAAAAAAACGAAACGATGAGATTATGGAAGTAAATATTCTTGCATTTATTGCTACTGCACTGTTCATTCTAGTTCCTACTGCTTTTTTACTTATCATTTACGTAAAAACAGTCAGTCAAAATGATTAATTTAAATGAAACTTGACTCCTTAGTTCTTATCAATGATTGAAGAAATAAAATCAAAAGGATTCCAATTTCGCGTCTTAAATGAAATGAGCGGACTAGAATCAGCAGTATTCTATGAGATCCGATAGTATGGTAGAAAGATTCATATATTTCTTTCTACCATACTATTTATTACTTTTATTGTAGTGTATAAAGTTGTACTGTATAAAGATAGAGGCTTAATATAGATCAATCTAAAATATGTATCTTCATATTCATATATGTAGATATCAATTACATATATGTAATGTACATAGCACCCCAATTCTATTTCTTTGCTTCATCTATTTGATTTGTCTTGATTCCAATCAATCTGAAAAAATCGAAAGGCAACTCTTACGGTTCTAATTCCTAGATTTCTGATTATTTCCAATATGAATCCCGGTATCCATCGAAAGAATCAAATCAATGAAGGAAAAATTGTATAGGCATATATTAATAAAAAAACCAAGTAATCTTTTTTTTTGTTTTTTCGCACTCCGAAGAAGTAATTGATTGAGCCGTTGACAGATGATTCAAGGAGTTCTATGGGAATTTCTTCGGAGTGCGAAAAGGAGTAGTAAACCCCATCGATTTGTAACGTTTGAACCATGATATGAAACGAGTTGATAAAGCATAAATCAAATTTATACAATAATAAAGTAAGCGCGCAATATGTGACTTGCCCAAGGCAAGATCTTATTATGCGTAGTATCTCGTTGGACAATCACTATGTCTATGTTGTTTCCCATAGAAAGTGCGTATCCACTTAATAACAGAACGACTTTCTCTTTGAACAGTAAAGAGGGAAACAAATAAAACAAATAAAAAGGGTCCGTTGTTCCTCGTTGTCCATATATAATTCTGGTAAGAGCCGGTTCACCGAAATAGACAATTTAGCAAGAATTCGGTTGGAAGAAATTGCCTATCATTTGTATCCCCTTTACTTTCGAAATACGAACATGGGAATCATTGAAATATCGGTTTGATTGAAAGGGTATTATTCATATAATACATTACTCCACCAGAATCCAATGGAATTTCGAAATAAAGAGATTTTTATTTCAATTTAATTAATATTTTGAAATTAATATTTTCAATTAAGAATTCAATAGTTAAAGTGAAAAACGAGAATGATTTATAAAACAATTGATACAGTTTGATTTGATTCCTCAACTCAATTAGTAGTACCCTTAGAGTCCACTTCTTCCCCATACTACGAGTGAAAGGGAAAATGTAAAGACTACCATTAAAGCAGCCCAAGCGAGACTTACTATATCCATGTGAATTATGTCCCCTATCTCTATGAATATGAAGGAATTATTCCATTATTGCTCACTAATAATAGTGGAATCAATGGTGCAGAGTCAAAAAAAAAGGGGGGATTCTGACCCAACACTATTGATGAACCAATCAAATAAATCCCTCTATAACAAGTTCGTATATGATTTCTAGTAGAATCGGGAAACATTAAGCACAAGCAAAATAAAATAGGCAGTGACACCTTTGGAAAGTATCAAGGGAGTGTTACTAATGGAACATGTAGGATAATAAAACCTATTGTTTCTTTTGTTGCCCTTCATAAGTAAAAGGCATAAAAATATGGAATCAAGATAGTATCTATCACATACCTCTATTTCCCATTTGATCTAATCCTTACCGTCTCCCGATTGTCTATTGGGAGATAGCCTATTCC